CTTTCTAGTCTCTAGTCTAGTTACTTCGTTCCCTATTTCTTTTCTACTCGTGGGATCCTAAGGAAAATAATTTTGTTTCTACCGAGCTGAAACAAGAAGCCGAGGGTTCTAGTAAACCAAAACCATCATTTTCTAGCTATTTGGCTTCAATCTCCCCCTTTTTCAGCGCAAAAATTGAAGATTTAGTTACGATTGAAAGTTTTGTACTATCATCCATAGATCCTTTATTCATACTCATTCAATTGGAAAAATTGAACCAATCAAAAAAATTATGCTTCTCGACTCCATAATCCAAATTTTTTATTAAGATTCTGATTGCCTTTTGGATAGAAATCGTGAGAATGTATATTCTTTCCTCAAATGTCCTATTGAGGGGGAAAGGATTAAATCTTTTTAAGAAATAAAGTTTTTGATCGGAATATGAAAAAAACGGAAAGACCCCTTAACTATTTAAGTTGTTAATAGAACGAATCACACTTTTACCACTAAACTATACCCGCTACATATTCATTATTGGATATGAATGGACTATTTGTCCAACAAAGGAATCAGACGTAGTCAAGATAGCATCAGAATCATGAAGATTCCAGCATTAACACGTATTTTGTTCTGCTGCGGCGCGGGATTGAAAAAAAAAAGAATAGGTGAATAGCAAAAAGTTTAGTCAAATTTAAATAATTTAAATAGTGTACTAAAGTTTTAAGTATTCTTTTTTTGAAACTTCCCTTCACTTGAACCGCCAGATTTTCTGAATTCGGGTAAATTGGGCCTCAAACTTTCAAGCTTGTCCTTTGCTTTGAACAAGTAAAAGATTTAAAATCTTAGAAATATGTGTTTTCTATTTGAGATTCTTTCTCTTATAAGATTTCTAAGATCTATTTCTTTTCTTTCTTAATACTTCCTTCTTATTAAGATTTCTTAAGTGAATTAGAATTATTCAGATGAATATAATACTGAACTTCAACTTTCATTTATAATGAAATTCGTTTTTCATTAATGAATTTCTGAATCTTATACTTAAGAATAAGAAAAGAAAGACGAAAAATATTAAAAATATTAGTACTATATTACATTACTATTATACTCTAATACTATTACTAGATATTACTAGAACAGAACACTTTTACTATAAAGACTAAATATTCTAATTTAGACTCTAATTTACTAGAATTACTTAGAAGATACTAAGAATAGATATAGAATCTCTAACATTTTAGATTTCAATTTCATATTTCAATATAGAATATATCATATTCATATTAAGATAGAATTATAGAATATATAGAATATTCTATATTAATCTAGATATAGATAATTTCTTAAAGAATTTCTAAGATAATCTATCAATTAGAATCTTATCTAATTTCTAAGAATAAAGAAGTACTGGCCCGGCCAGTACTTATACTTAACCAGGCCGGGGAAATGAACCTTTTGTACAAAATCAAAGAAGTAAGGTATTCTTTCTATTGGAGAAATCTGTTTCGAAGAAAATAAAAATGGTTCTCAATCTTCACTTCACGTGTGAAATCACATGAGAGATTTCCAATTTGGAATGGGGAGAGATGGCTGAGTGGACTAAAGCGTCGGATTGCTAATCCGTTGTACGAATTATTCGTACCGAGGGTTCGAATCCCTCTCTCTCCGACCCCCCTGATAACTTGAGATTTTAGAATCGGAAGAAATTTCGATTATTTTCTTTTATGAATCTTTTCTCTTTATCTAGCATCTATTCCATTTATTTCTACATTTACCTATGAAATACCTATGAAAAAAAAGTAAAAACGAATCTCATCTCTTTTTTTATTCTTCACGCCCAGGATTACGCCCCGGATCATTAGATAAGAATCCGAAGATGAAGAGAGAAACAAAGAATATTACTACTGTGTAAACGAATAGTTTAAGAGTAAGCATTACAAATCTCCAAGATAAGATCTTTTTTTTTAAGGAAATAGATCGCCTATTTTACGACACACACTATACACTATACACTATTTTGATATGACGCTCTAAAGATGAAAAAAGAAGGAAGTTTTTTTTTCAATTTATTTTTACGAATTTCTTTCTAATGTAATATTCTAATGGAATAAGATTCGTATTTTTTCATTACCAAAGATTTCTTGCCATATCCATATCTATAATTAGATATTGTATGGAATCTTATAAAAGAAAGGTCAGAACAAAAGAAGAAATAAGTTGATTAGCTGATTAAAGATCATCGCCCCCTTCCCTTATTCACCCTTATTCAATTTCAATATAATATACAATAGAAAATATCAGAATTTCGCTTTTTGAATCGAGGGTTCCTAATTTCCAGACTTATCTGAATCTTATTTCTGATCTTATTTATTTTAAGAAGAAAAATCTCATCTTTTTTTTATCGAAGAAATTCTGAATTGAATCGAGATTTTCTTTTTATCGAAAACTTACAGCAGCTTGCCAAACAAAGGCTAAGAGAAAAAAGAGTAAAGGGATAATCGGCATAACGTCTACGATTGGATTGAAAAAGGCATAAGCCTCGGGCAATTTGGCGAATAAAAAACTACTCGAATAAAGGGTAGAATTAAGACAGATACAGATTAAACTAAAGATATTAAACATAACAAATATTCTTTTTTTGTTCTTAAAGATTAAAATGAAATTGAAATGATAAGAAATTATCAGATTGGATTGAGTTGTTTTTCTGAGGGATTTTTTAAAAGAAAAAAGCAGATAAAAGAAAGAAATTCTGATTTTTCTTTGACTTCTCCCCAATCAAGAATCCTTCCTTACATTATCCAATCAAATAAGAATACAAGGAATTCTATTTTCATACAATATCTTAATTGAATTCTAAGTAATGATCAATTAATCTATATCTATTGTGTTGAATCCCAGCGACAACATGTCCTATATTTCTTTTGGTTGGTTATTGACGAATAACCAATATTTAGCTTAGTTTTTCTTAGAACAAATCAAAATGGGGCGTGGCCAAGCGGTAAGGCAACGGGTTTTGGTCCCGTTACTCGGAGGTTCGAATCCTTTCGTCCCAGATCGTTTGCATCAGAAACGAAGGATTCTTCTCTAATTGAAATTGAAAATTGAATTCAACAATTTTATGTTTCATGTTGGATACACTGAATTCTAAGATTTATTATTAGAATCATATCTTTTTTTTTTTTACTTTTTTACTAAAGTATTTTATTCTTAAATATTCGTGATTATCTTCGTTAACGATTATTTGTTTTCTATGATGGAGATGGAGATGGAGATGGAGATGGAGATGGATGCCAAAAGATCAGAATCCTCGGATTCTGATTTTCTCTTTGATCTTACCTTACACGAGACTTTTTCTACTCCATAATAATGAAAACAAAGAAACTTTATTCTCAAACTATCTCTCTGATTTAAATGAAATGAAAATCAGATTCAATTGGAGATGGTAAATAATAAGTAAATAATAATATTATAATCATGAAATCATATTTCATAAATAAAAAATGAGAAAATAATCATACTTCATGATTAATATTCATATGAGAATATATTAATACATAAATTTAATACATAAATACATAATTCTTACATAAGAATATATATTCTATAATCTTATTAATAAGATTATCTTATTATTCTATAATTGAATATTTATGAATATTGAAATGAAATATTTAGTTTAGTATAGTTATTAGTTAGTATAGTATTTAGTTAAAGTGGCTAAAAACTTTTATCCATTCATGGGGATTTCTTTTTCATTTGAATGAAATGAAAGTCAAAGGCTTTTTTTGAGGTTTCTAATTTCTTTTCTTTTTTGAAAAGGAAAAGAAGGATCTTTTATTGATGGACAATCTCGAAAGATTTGTTGAAGATGTAAATAAGTTTGCTTAAAACTTATTTGTTTTTTTCATGTGATATTATTCATATGAGAAAATCTGGGGTAATTTGAAGTGAAATCTCCGGATAAACACTTCTTTTTCAGTGTAGATTATTATGTATCGGTTCAACCAATGACTATTCATTATTCCATATTGAATCAATTGCATACGGTTCCAATTTAAAATAAAATCAAAATTATAGGGATGTTATGGTAAAACTTCGTTTGAAACGATGTGGTAGAAAGCAACGTGCGACTTGAAGGACATGATTGGATGTGGATTCTGACATCCACCATTTTCTATACGAATGAAGATGCTCTTGTCTCGACATAGTTTGTTCTGCTAGGAACCTAATTGGGTTTGTCTTGGGTTGCTAAATAAAGATACTAATGGTATAGAAAGGTATAGCATATGATGGAGCTCGAGCAAAAATGATTGATTCATTTATCGGGGGAATAATCTAGGGTTAGTGACAATCAATAAGTTAGACCAACTTTGTAAATAGATCATCAATATAGAAATATAGATAAACGGAGAGGTTCAAATTTGAACAAGTTTTTGAAATGAAAAAGAAATCAAATTTGTTGAAATTCTCAAACTGTTTCGATCAAGAGTGTATCACAAAGGAATCAATCGTTCGTATTATTTTTCCCTTTTCCATAGAAAAAACAAAAGGTATGTTGCTGCCTTTTTGAAAAGGAGTAAGGATCACCGAAGTAATGTCTAAACCTAATGATTTCACAAAGCGCAAAGCAAAGACAACAAATTCCGGAACAAGGAAACACTATTTTTACTAGTCTCAACAATTGGATCAGAATGATAAAAAAAAAATAGATCCGAAAGGAGACAAAAAAAGAGGTTAGAGACAGCTCAAGAAATTCTAAGGATTTCCTTTCAAACTCTTTCAAAACTACCCAACTTGAGTTAGGAGTACGAATGAATTTTCTTTTCTTTTTCTGTAAAGAAGGAAAAAAGGCTCAAATTACAGTCTAATTCTTTATGGATCCATTTTTATTTCTATCTATATAGATAGATAGGAATAAAAATTCTAGAAATTAGAATCATTTTTTCTTGAGCCGTATGAGGAGAAAACCTCCTATACGTTTCTAGGGGGGCATTTTTTATTTACATCTATCCCAATGAGCCATCTATCGAATCGTTGCAATTGATGTTCGATCCCGAAGAGAAGGAAGAGATCTTCGAAAAGTGGGTTTTTATGATCCGATAAAGAATCAAACTTATTTAAATGTTCCTGCTATTTTATATTTCCTTGAAAAAGGTGCTCAACCCACAGGAACTGTTTATGATATTTTAAGGAAGGCAGAATTCTTTAAAGAATTTCGAGTTTCTTTTGAGAAAAAAGAAAGTAAAAAAAAGAATCGTGAATAAAAAAAGGATAGGGTAACTAACTTTGTGTAATTCTTTATTCAAAGTTTCTTCTTTTTTTGTTCTATTCATACTTATTTTATTCTTCTTTTTCTTATTCGTATTTTTTTCTTGTTTCTTTTTGTCGAACCCCCCAACAAGGGGGGTTCTTCTTGTATTTGTATTGTACCTTTCTTTTTTTGATTAAAGAAAGCCGCTATTTCTTCTATTTTTACCTTTTCCTTAATTCCTTCTTTTTTTTCCGCTCAAAGTTCTTATTTATTCTTTATGTTGTGCTAATCCAACACAAATTTCTATAGAATTTCTTGAAAATTGTTTTCTAAAAAGTCCATTCATATTGACAATGGCGTCTCAAACAAATATAATTTGATCGTATATAAATAGATATTTTTATCCCCATTCCCTTATTGGATCTTTCCTTCACTTTAGTAAAATTAGTAAAATGGATGAGTTTGCTGGATTTTTTTTATTTCGATCATATCTACGCCTCATATTGATCCGGGTTGCTAACTCAACGGTAGAGTACTCGGCTTTTAATTGCGACTATGATCTTTTACACATTTGGATGAAGGAATTCGTCTAGACTATTGGTAAAGTTTATAAGACCGCGACTGATCCTGAAAGGTAATGAATGGAAAAAAAAGCATGTCGTAAACAGAAAAGAAAAAAGAATAATATAATCATAGAAAAATAAGATTTCTAGTACTCATAATAGAAATAGAACGAGAATTTTTCTTTTTATAACAATTTTTAAGTTCAGTAAAGTATTTCGGGTCTAGTGAATAAATGGATAGAGCCTTATGGCTCCAATTCGAGTAAGACAAAAAAGAAACGAGCTTCCTTTCTTAATTTGAATGATTACCCGATCGAATTACTAATTATACGTTAAAAATAGATTAGTGCCTGATGTGGGAAAAGGTTCTCTTGTAAATTGTGAGTGGACCATTGATTCTTTTTTTTTATGAATCCTAATTATTCTTTATTGTGGATTGGAGACGGATGTGTAGAAGAAATAGTATAGTGATAAAAAAAGAATCTTTTCCAAAGTCAAAAGAGTGATTGGGTTGCGAAAATAAAAGATTTTTACCCCTTTTTCTTATTGTTATTCTAGTTATATTAACAAGGAAAAGAAAACCAAATTGGATAGAAAGGGAAAGGAAAAAGATCTGTAGATTGGGCTCTCTGTCTCCGGGGTATATATTCTTTATTTGTTCTGACTTTTATATAATCTTTTACTTCTTAAATTCTCATTATGTTTTTTACATCAAAGTACAGTATAAAAGTATATATATATATATATACAGTACATAGTATATATATATATATATTAATAATAGACTATATTATTAGTATTAGAATATCTTATTAGAATTCTTTCTTAGAGAATAATAGAAGAATTTATTCTTCTATCGCATACGCCGTTCTGACCATATTGCACTATGTATCATTTCATAACACAAGAAGTGCCTCTCTTTTTTGGTTACATTAGAAATGTATTTCAATAGCAGAATTACAAATTACAAGGATATTTAGATTGAAAAAAGATAGATTTCGGCAACAAAACTTCCTATATCCGCTACTCCTTCAGGAGTATATTTACTCACTTGCTCATTATCATAGCTTAAATAGTTTGATTTTTTACGAACCTGTGGAATTTCTAGGTTATGACAGTAAATTTAGTTTAGTACTTGTGAAACGTTTAATTATTCGAATGTATCAACAGAAATCTTTGATTTCTTCGGTGAATTATTCTAACCAAAATGGATCTTGGGAGCACAAGAATTCTTTTTCTTCTCATTTTTCTTCTCAAATGGTATCAGAAGGTTTTGGAGTCATTCTGGAAATTCCATTCTCGTCGCAATTAGTATCTTCCCTTGAAGAAAAAAGAATACCAAAATCTCAGAATTTACGATCTATTCATTCAATATTTCCCTTTTTAGAGGATAAATTATCGCATTTAAATTATGTGTCAGATCTACTAATACCCCATCCCATCCATCTGGAAATCTTGGTTCAAATCCTTCAATGTTGGATCAAAGATGTTCCTTCTTTGCATTTATTGCGATTTTTTTTCCACGAATATCATAATTTGAATAGTCTCTTTACTTCAAAGAAATCCATTTACGTATTTTCAAAAAGAAAGAAAAGATTCTTTTGGTTCCTACATAATTCTTATGTATATGAATGCGAATATCTATTCCTGTTTCTTCGTAAACAGTCTTCTTATTTACGATCAATATCTTCTGGAGTCTTTCTTGAGCGA